CAACGACCGCTCTTTTATGAATGAACTCGAAAGTGCCTTTTATAGTTATCTGAATAATGGTTCTCAAAGTGACAATCACTACTACGATCGTTATATGTATGATACTCAATATAGTTGGAATAATCACATTTTTAATTGCATTGATAGTTATCTTCGTTCTGAAATCAGTATTGATAATTACATTTCAGGCGGTAGCGACAATTACAGCGACAGTTACATGTATAGTTACATTTGTAATGAAAGTGGAAATAGTAGTGACAACGAGAGTTCCGGTATAAGAATTAGCACAAATAGAAGTGATTTCAATATGAGAAGAAGATATAATGATCTCGATATAAATAAAAAATACAGGCATTTGTGGGTTCAATGCGAAAGTTGTTATGGGTTAAATTATAAGAAATTTTTTAAGTCAAAACTAAATGTTTGTGAACAATGCGGATATCATTTGAAAATGAGCAGTTCAGATAGAATCGAGCTTTCGGTTGATCCGGGTACTTGGGATCCTATGAATGAAGACATGGTTTCTATGGACCCCATTGAATTTCATTCAGAAGAGGAACCTTATAAAGATCGTATCGATTCTTATCAAAGAAAAACAGGGTTAACTGAGGCTATTCAAACAGGCATAGGTCAACTAAATGGTATTCCCATAGCTATTGGGGTTATGGATTTTCAGTTCATGGGGGGCAGTATGGGATCCGTAGTAGGCGAGAAAATTACCCGTTTGATCGAGCATGCGAGTCGTAAAGCTATCCCTCTTATTATAGTTTGTGCTTCGGGAGGAGCGCGCATGCAAGAAGGAAGTTTGAGCTTGATGCAAATGGCTAAAATATCTTCCGCTTCATATAATTATCAATCAAATAAAAAGTTATTCTATGTATCAATCCTTACATCTCCTACAACCGGTGGGGTGACTGCAAGTTTTGGTATGTTGGGAGATATCATTATTGCCGAACCTAATGCCTACATTGCATTTGCGGGTAAACGAGTAATTGAACAAACATTGAATAAGACAGTACCTGATGGTTCCCAGGCGGCTGAGTATTTATTCCATAAGGGCTTATTGGACTCAATCGTACCACGTAATCTTTTAAAAAGTGTTCTGGGTGAGTTATTTCAGCTTCACGGTTTCTTTCCCTTAAATAAAAATTCAATCAAGTAGAGCATTCAATTAAGTTATTTTATTTGGGGCAAAGAAGCATTTTAGTTATCGGTAAAGAAAAAAAGAAGAGTTCATTTTCATTACGGGCATAAAATCCATTTCTATTGTAAGAAGAATCAGAAGTTTCGGATACTTTTTTCCCCCAGATCTGTATTTTATACTTCTAATTGGTGCTATATTCCTGATTCCTAATCAGGAAGTTTCGACCAACAGGATAAAAGAATGCATTTTTTTTTATTTAAATGAAGAATAAAGAATTTAATCGTATCCTCTTACATATTCTAGAGATAGAAAAAATAAAATAGATATAATTATAGAATACAAATCGTGCATATTTCGATATCTACTGCGAGAACTCATATTTAGTTCTACATTCCTTGCACTTATTATTCTATACTTATAATAGATATACTTATCATAAGATATCTTTATAACAGGTACAAATTTAAAATAGAGGTATCCATTCTATGACAACTTTTGATTTACCCTCCATTTTTGTGCCTTTAGTGGGCCTAGTTTTCCCGGCAATTGCAATGGCTTCTTTATTTCTTCATGTTCAAACAAATAAGATTGTCTAGATCCCTATGAAGCAGACGCTTTTATATCTAACCAATTCGATTAATTATTTCTAATGGTTCACATCATAATAGTGCTAGTTGATGAGAGTTACTTCGGGAACAAAAAAAGTAAAGTACAATTCATTTGGGTTATTCTCTCAATTCCAATAAAATGCAACTTGATCTAGTATGAACTGGCGCTCAGAACGTATATGGATAGAACTTATAACGGGGTCTCGAAAAACAAGTAATTTCTGCTGGGCCTGTATCCTTCTTTTAGGTTCACTAGGGTTCTTATTGGTTGGAACTTCTAGTTATCTTGGTAGGAATCTTATATCCTTATTCCCGTCTCAGGAAATCCTATTTTTTCCACAAGGCATCGTTATGTCTTTCTATGGGATCGCGGGTCTGTTCATTAGCTCCTATTTGTGGTGCACAATTTCGTGGAATGTAGGTAGTGGTTATGACCGATTCGATCGAAAAGAAGGAATAGTGTGTATTTTTCGTTGGGGATTTCCTGGAATAAATCGTCGTATCTTCCTTCGATTCCTTATGCGGGATGTACAGTCGATTAGAATCGAAATTAAAGAAGGTCTTTTTCCTCGTCGTGTCCTTTATATGGAAATCAGAGGCCAGGGAGCCATTCCCTTGACTCGTACTGATGAGAATCTGACTCCACGAGAAATTGAACAAAAAGCAGCTGAATTAGCCTATTTCTTGCGCGTACCAATTGAAGTATTTTGAAATGAGAATAATTAATGCTTTGTTAGCATGGGGGAGGGGACTAAGGAATCCTCATTTTATAGAACTTCACTTCAGTTTTTTCAGAACACTCATTCGAGCACAAGCCGATGTATATGGAATACACAGAAAAAAACTTTTTTTGTGTAAACAAAACAAACTAAATTCTTTCAGACTAGTAACAAGTCATTGGTAGGTTAGATACAGATGGATTCTATATTGTAAATAACCCCTCTTTTTTTTGTCAAGCAATTTTTCTTTTTATACGCCTTTTTCCTGCTTGATTATCAATGATTGGATCCCTTAATAACTATAAATATCCAAACTTTCTCAGGTTTTGCTACTCATTTTTGATTTCGCCATTATATCAATTTTTGCATAATTTCCCTCAATTATTCCTGGGCTGTAGTTAGCCCTTCGAAATAATTGATCTAACAAAGGCGGCTGTTTCGAACATTCATCGAAAAGATGCAATTGTTTCAAATTTTACTAATTGAAAGACCCGGAAATTTTTTGCTTCATTCGAAGCAAACCCTTATTCTTATTTCTATATTCTTTCTTGATCCAAGGACTAACCAATAAGTGAAAAAAAGGAGTCTTAGATCCATAGGGTCGATACCTTGTTATAGAACTCATGCTTCATAGAAATATTCCATCGTATAGAGTCGACGAAAGAGGTGGTTTCATTAGTAATTTACAGATTCAAAATGCCACAAAAGAAAACATTCACTACCCTCACATATTTTGCATCTATTCTATTTTTACCCTGGTGGGTTTCTCTCTCATTAAAAAAAAATCTGGAATCCTGGTTTACAAATTGGTGGAATACTAGGCAACCTGAAACGTTTTTGAATGATATTAAAGAAAATAATCTTCTAGAAAAATTCATAGAATTAGAGGAACTTTTCTTTTTGGACGAAATGATAAAGGAGTACCCGGAGCCACATATACAAAAGCTCCGTATAGGAATCCACAAAGAAACGATACAATTGGTCAAGATGCACAATGAGGGTCATATTCATAGCATTTTGCACTTCTCGACAAATATAATATGTTTCGCTATTCTAAGTGGTTATTCTATTCTGGCTAATGAAGAACTTCTCGTTCTGAATTCTTGGGTGAAAGAATTTCTCTACAACTTAAGTGACACAATAAAAGCTTTTTCTATTCTTTTATTAACTGATTTATGTATCGGATTCCATTCGCCTCATGGTTGGGAACTAATGATCGGCTCTATCTCCAAGGATTTTGGATTTGATCATAATGATCAAATTATATCTGGTCTTGTTTCCACTTTCCCAGTCATTCTAGATACACTTTTAAAATATTGGATTTTCCGTTATTTAAATCGCGTATCTCCGTCACTTGTAGTGATTTATCATTCAATGAATGACTAAAGACTGGTTCACCGATATTAATCAAATCATAATGTTTGTTACTTTGTTTGTACATAAATAAACAAAGCATTAAAAATCTTACTCACCTTTTCTATTTATACCCATCCCAGAGATTCTTCCTGTATTCCATTCCAGTCAAATTATTCCATTACAATAGCAGAATCGTGGATAGGGAACTATACTAGTAACCTACCTAATTTATTGTAGAAATTCTCGGGATCAACGATTGGACCATGCAAAAAAGAAATATCTTTTCTCGGATAAAGGAGCAGATGGCTCGATCCATTTCTGTATCGATCATGCTATATGTAATAACTTGGCCATCTACTTCATATGCATATCCCATTTTTGCGCAGCAGGGTTATGAAAACCCACGAGAGGCGACTGGGCGTATTGTCTGTGCCAATTGCCATTTAGCTAATAAGCCCGTAGATATTGAGGTTCCACAAGCGATACTTCCTGATACTGTATTTGAAGCAGTTGTAAGAATCCCTTATGATATGCAACTGAAACAGGTTCTTGCTAATGGTAAAAAAGGGGGTTTGAATGTAGGGGCTGTTCTTATTTTACCTGAGGGATTTGAATTAGCCCCCCCCGATCGTATTTCTCCCGAAATGAAAGAAAAGATGGGCAATCTTTCTTTTCAGAGTTATCGTCCCACAAAAAAAAATATTCTTGTGATAGGTCCTGTTCCAGGTCAGAAATATAGTGAAATCACCTTTCCTATTCTTTCCCCAGACCCCGCTATTCAAAAAGACGCTCACTTCTTAAAATATCCTATATATGTAGGCGGGAACAGAGGTAGGGGTCAGATTTATCCCGATGGGAGTAAGAGTAACAATACAGTCTATAATGCTACATCCGCAGGTATAGTAAGTAAAATCATACGTAAAGAAAAAGGGGGATATGAAATAAGCATAGCAGATACGTCAGACGGGCACCAAGTGGTCGATATTATCCCTCCAGGACCGGAACTTCTTGTTTCAGAAGGTGAATCTATCAAGCTTGATCAACCACTAACAAGTAATCCCAACGTGGGTGGATTTGGTCAAGGAGACGCAGAAATAGTACTTCAAGATCCATCACGTGTACAAGGCCTTTTGTTCTTCTTGGCATCTGTTATTCTGGCACAAATATTTTTGG